TTTCTAAGTGGGGACAGAATGAAACGACCATAATAAAGACGTTTACTATCTACTCTTGATTCAACACACTTCCACTGGAGTGTTTGGGTGGATCCTGTTACCTCCTCTCGAACCATAATAGACTAGTATTTATTTGATTATTGACTCATTTATTTCTCTTGAAATCAGTTTCATTCTTTTACAGACGTCTTTTTTTAGGAGGTCGACATCCATTATGCGGCATAGGTGTTACATCGCGTATACAACTTAACCGTACACCACTTTTAGCAATGGCTCGTAATGCGGCATCTCTTCCGCTACCAGCCCCTTTTACCATAACTTCTGCTCGTTGCAAACCCACTGTACGAATAGCATCTACTGCTGTTCTTTGACCGGCATAGGGTGATGCTTTTCTTGAGCTTTTGAATCCACAAGTACCTGCAGAGGACCAGAAAACCACCCGACCTTGGGGGTCTGTAACAGTTATAATGGTATTGTTGAAACTGGCTTGAACATGAATAACTCCTTTTGTTATTCTACGTGCACTCTTGCGTAAACTAAAACGGGCATTCCTACGCAAACCAATACGCACTTTCTTACGTGAACCTATTTTTGGTATAGCTTTTGTCATATTTTATTATCTCATAAATATGAGTTAGAAATAACAAAAAGAAAAAAAAATACAAAGATATCCGTTTCAGGGTTAAATATATCCTTTACTTTAATTTTTTTTTTTTGAATTTGGACATTTTTGTGGGTACTTTTTTTACTTTTTAGAAAGGAAAGCTCCTTTTTCGAAAGATTACCCCTGTCTTTGTTTATGCTTCGGATTGGAACAAATGACTCTAATTCGCCCACGCCTACGAATCAGTCGACATTTTGTACAAATTTTACGAACGGAAGCTCTTATTTTCATATTTAGGTATTCCTTTCTTAAACTATGAATTTACTCTTTTGGAAAAAAATAAGCAGCCTCTTCACTTAAATTTTGAAATTTGGAATTTATTACCCTAGAAAAACTTAATCCTTTAAATCTTTGGTATCCTTCAAATCTTCAGTATCCTTCGAGTCTTCAGTACGCTTCGAATCCTTATGGGGAAGTCTATAAATTATACGTCCCTTGCTTGAATCATAACGACTTACTTCAATTTTGACCCTATCCCCCATCAGTATTCGTATAGAACTGGACCGGATTTTTCCTGAAATATAGCCCAGGATGATGGTGTCATTCTCTAAGCGAACTCGGAACATTCCGTTGGGTAGGGCTTCCGTAACTAAACCTTCGAAAGTAACTTTTGCTTCTCTCGGGTTTTTTTTTTCTCTCCTATTTTTTTTTTCTGTCATATTTTTTCTCCTATTTTTCTATTTTTATTTTCAAAATAGGAAGTTCGAGATAGAATTCGGGTACTATAGGCGGGGCCATTACCATATATAACATAAGACTTCTCCCCCAATTCTGTTTAGTCGAGCTTCTCGATCTGTCATTATACCTTGAGAAGTAGAAAGAATAGCAATTCCCATTCCGCCCAAAACTTTAGGAATTCCTTGATAGTTAGCATAAATTCGTAAGCCAGGTCGGCTGATACGCTTTAAAAAGGTTCTAGTTCTATATATTCCCTTTCTAGTTTTTTTCTTTTGATGTCGCAAAGTTGAAACCAAGAAATATCTGTTACTTTCTTGATGTTTCCGAACACTTTCAATAAAACCCTCTCGTAGAAGTATTTTAACAATGTTTTCGGTAATATTTGTAGATATTACTCGAACAGTTCCTTTTTTACTCATGTCTGCGTTTCTTATAGAGGTTAGTAAATCAGCAATAGTGTCCTTGCCCATAAGACTCTAATTCTAGGTTCCTCCTAATTTTTCGATAATCAACATGTTTTCCCTTTTCTTTTAATTTTGGATTTTAAAGCATATACGTAAAACACAATCTACTAATTTTTTCTTTGATCTATATCTCGTCTACTAGTATTTATAATACTTCAGGAGCTAATGAAACTATTTTAGTAAAATTCAATTCTCTCAATTCCTCGGCAATCGCGCCAAAAACTCGAGTTCCTTTTGGATTTCCTTTTTGATCAATGATAACTGCTGCATTGTCATCATAGCGTATTATTATACCGTCTTCACATTTGAATTCTTTACAGGTACGTACAATTACAGCTCGAATTACTTCGGATCTTTCTAGAGGCATTTGGGGCACTGCGTCTTTGATTACAGCAACAATAACATCACCAATACGAGCATATCGCTGATTACCAGCAGCGCCTATGACTCGAATACACATCAATTTTCGAGCTCCACTGTTATCCGCTACATTTAAAAGGGTCTGGGGTTGAATCATATTATTTGGATTTCAATTTGTTATTTCATTCACTGCAAAGGGATGAAAGAAATATTGTCTTTCCAGAAGGAAAAACCTGGGATTTTTTATCTTCAATACTACTTTTTGGGGTTCTATATCTCTAATTTAAGAAATTGACTTCGTATGGGCATTTTACTGGCAGCTATGGAGATAGCTGCTCTAGCTACAGTTTCAGATACTCCGCTCATTTCATAAAGTATTTGGCCTGGTTTAACAACGGCTACCCAATATTCGGGGGATCCTTTTCCTGAGCCCATACGTGTTTCTGTGGGTCTTATTGTAACTGGTTTGTCGGGAAATATACGTACCCATAGTTTTCCACCACGACGTGCATATCGTGTCATTGCTCTTCGTCCTGCTTCTATCTGTCTCGCTGTGATCCAAGCGGGTTCAAGTACTTGAAGAGCATATCTACCAAAACAAATACGATTGCCTCGGCAGGATTTTCCCTTCATTCTTCCTCTATGTTGTTTACGAAATCTAGTTCTTTTGGGGTTATAGTCGATGGTTCTTTCTTAGTTCCATCTCTACTACAAAACTGGACATGAGAGTTTCTTCTCATCCAGCTCCTCGCGAATGAAATGAGAAAGCGTGCAAATTTCTCTAATTCCATAATATTTAAAAATATTACGGATAGATCCACATCAATATATAATAGAATTGTGTGTTTTTTTTTTATTTTGAATTTCTTAAATATATAGTCAAGAAAAAAGATCTAGAATATATCCAAATTCTATATTTGTATATAATGTAATCTTTCTTTTTTTAAAAGAATATCCTTATTTTTACCCTTATTGAATCATAGTAAAGTATTCGAATCCAATAAGGATTTCGCGGGCGAATATTTACTCTTTCTTGTCTTATTTGTTAATTTATAACCTTAACAAATAAAGCAATTTTTTTGGTTTGTTCCGCCATCCCACCCAATGAAGTATTAGGATTCTTTTCAATAAAATCAATCCTATGCAGTCATAGGTTTTGTCGTTCCCACAGCTTCTCCTTTAATGGTTAGGTTTGAATCCTGCAATGGAGCTTCCAAACTTTCCGAGTTAATTCTCTCAGTTTTATTAACCCGGGCTGCTCTTTATTATTGCTTTAAATTTTTATTTATTGTTTCCAAATTACGATTTCAAAGGAAAGATAAAGTGAGTTGTTTTGGTGAACATTAAACTTCTCTCTTTTTTTTATTATTTTATTATATTGATGCTTTATCACATTGCCTTTTATGATGTAATTCATAGACCATACACATTGGAATCTTATATCTTTCTTATTCTTCTTCCTTCTATCTATCATCCCTCCTTTTATCCACATCCCTTTAGTTTTGTTTTACAACCTAGAATCAGGTTTCTTTTTTAGAGAAAAAATGCAGTTGCTACAACTATATGATAGATCCATTCATTTATGATAGATGTATTTATTCACATAGTGACTGTTTCTTAGTTAGGATCTCGACAATACGAAGCAATAGGTTGGTTATTGGTTAATTTTCTATATTTAATTACTAAGTTTTTTCTATTTTTAGTAGGCTTCGGTCAATTTTTTTTTGAATTTCCATTTTTGCCCCTAAAGAAAAACTAACGAGTCACACACTAAGCATAGCAATTATATTAAAAGATTTATCAATTTTCATTAAATCTTATAGAAAGAGGTATAATTTCTTCTTTTTTCAGGGATTTTTGGAAAAATAAGGTTCTTAGCTTTTTTATTCTATCACTGGTCAGAATGAGAAGACAGGGTTAGTTATTCTTCTTCTATGAATATCCAAATTTTTACACCTAATACTCCATAGATAGTTCGAATTGGATAGCAGCAATAATCAATTTTAGCGCGAATTGTTTGGAGGGGAAGTCTACCCTTTTTGATGCATTCGGCACGTGCAATTTCTTTCCCTCCTAGACGACCTGCAATTTTGATTTTTACTCCCTTTATATCCGCTTTTTTAGTTAATTCAATGGCTTTTTTCATTGCCTTTCGGAATGAAACTCTATTTTTTAATTGGAAAGCTATATATTCTGCAAGAATGTTAGGTTGTCTATAAGGTTCTTTAACTTTTTCGATAGCAATATTAAGTCTCTGGTTTACAGAATTCACTTCCTTTTGGATATCTTTCTCTAATTCTTCGATTGCTCCTTTTTTCTTTAATAAATTTGGAAATCCAATATGGATTATAACGTGAATTGTATCGATTTCTTTTTGAATTTCTATATGTGTAATTACTTCGGAACTTGAGTCTGATTCTATTTTTCTATTCGAGCTTTTTTTCCTATTCTTTTGTATATAGTTCTTGATACAATTCCGTATTTTTTTATCTTCTTGTAGACCTTCAGAATAATTTTTTGGTTGTGCGAACCAAAAAGAATGATGATTTTGGGTTGTACCAAGTCTGAAACCGAGTGGATTTATTTTTTGTCCCATATTTTTCTATTGTATTTTTTTTTTACTGGGAATCGAAATCTTAGGTTGATCTAAAGGTTATTTAGATTTCTTTACTATATTTAGTACAATTGTTATATGACACATGGTTTTTTTTATAGGATAACCACGTCCTCGAGCCCGAGGTCTGAATTTTTTCATAATAGTACTCCTATTGACTTCGGCTTTTGTTATGAATAAATTCGCTTTGTCGAAATCCCTATAATGAGTAGCATTTGCTGCTGCCGAATAAACCAACTTTAAGATGGGATAAGATGCTCGATAAGGCATGAGGTTCAGTATCATAACGGTTTCCTCGTAGTAACGCCATCGAATCTCATCAAGAACTCTTTGTGCTTTGAAAACAGACATATGTATGCGTTTTTGTGCTTTGAAAACTCGTTCGAACTTAAGTAGACGATCAGTTGGAACTTTTCTTGCGAGTTTCCGTAGCCCATTCTTCTTCTTCTTTATCCTAGGGGTATACTTTACCAATTTGAAACTTGTCATAAATAAGGTTATTCCCCGCCTACCTTTACTTTATTTGAATCCTATAAATTTCTTTTTATTCTGAATCTTTCTATTCTGAATTCAGTTAACGACGAGATTTAGTATCCTTTCTTGCACTTTCATAACTCGTGAAATGCCGAGTAGGCACGAATTCCCCCAATTTGCGACCTACCATAGGATTTGTTATGTAAATAGGTATATGTTCCTTTCCATTATGAATCGCGATTGTATGGCCAACCATTGCGGGTAGAATGCTAGATGCTCGGGACCACGTTACTATTGTTTCTTTCTCCTCCTTCATATTGACCTTTTCGATTTTTGTCAATAAATGACGAGCTACAAAAGGATTCGTTTTTTTTCGTGTCACAGCTGATTACTCCTTTTTTTTATTTTAAAGAGTGGCATCCTATGTCCACTATCTCGATCGAAGTATGGAGGTCAGAATAAATAGAATAATGATGAGTGGAAAAAATAGAAAATCCCTTAGCTGGATAAGGGGCGGATGTAGCCAAGTGGATCAAGGCAGTGGATTGTGAATCCACCATGCGCGGGTTCAATTCCCGTCGTTCGCCCATCGCATTATTGCAATGCAATTTTCCATATTCCTAGTTACGTATTTACTTACGACGACGAAGAATAAAACTATCACTATATTTTTTCCTTTTCCTAGTTCTTCTTCCAAGCGCTGGATAACCCCAAGGGGTTGTGGGTTTTTTTCTACCAATAGGGGCTTTTCCTTCACCGCCCCCATGGGGGTGGTCCACGGGGTTCATAACTACCCCTCTTACTACGGGGCGTTTACCTAGCCAACACTTAGATCCGGCTCTACCCAAACTTTTTTGGTTCACCCCAACATTACCCACTTGTCCGACTGTTGCTAAGCAGTTTTGGGATACCAAACGGACCTCCCCAGATGGTAATCTTAAAGTGGCCAATTTACCCTCTTTTGCAATCAGTTTCGCTACAGCACCCGCCGCTCTAGCTAATTGCCCACCCCTTCCACGTGTGATTTCTATGTTATGTATGGCCGTGCCTAAGGGCATATCGGTTGAAGTAGATTCTTCTTTTTTCTCAAAAAACCCCTTCCCAAACTGTACAAGCTTCTTCCAAAGCATACGGCTTTCTAGATGTATATGACGATCTCTAGACAGATGGATCTTATATGAATCGTATGATGAAGTACCACATGAGTGGATATATGGAAAAGGAATCCAAATCTGCCGAATCGCTCATGTTATGATCTTCTACATCCTAGGTCTCCGCGTTCCGTCATCTGGCTTATGTTCTTCATGTAGCATTCAGATCGAATGACTCTATGAAATTACGTCGATACTTCCACATATTATGGGTAACGTAGGAGACATCCCTATTTTCACCCGGGGGTCTTAATTACCACTGCTTAGCTTTCAATTCGCCTCTGACCATCAAATTAAATGTGAATAACCCGTCCTCCTCTCTTTGAAACAAGGGGCGCTTCCGGTTCTGTGCGTGCTTCAAACAATTTTGTCTTCTCCATATTACCATATCTCTAGAGTCAATAATTTTCTATGAGGAACTACTGAACTCAATCACTTGCTGCCGTTACTCAACAGTTTTCTGTTGAGGTCTATCCCGTAGAGGTAGTCAAATTGGATCAGTGATCGATTTCTAGGTTTCATCGTAAACCTAATTGGTTACTTCCAATTACGTAAATCAATAGTTCAAACCGCACTCAAAGGTAGGGCATTTCCCATTGATATAGGAACTTTTGTACCAGAAACAATAGTATCTCCAATTATAGCCCCTCTGGGATGTAAAATATATCTCTTCTCACCATCCCCATAGTGTATGAGACAAATGTATGCATTTCGATTAGGGTCGTATTCTATGGTTACGATTCTACCAGATATGTCTTTTTGATTCCGTCGAAAATCGATTTTACGGTATAGGCGCTTATGACCTCCCCCTCTATGCCTTGCGGTAATGATTCCTCTGGCATTACGACCTTTACCACAACGGTGCCGTCCATGGATCAATTTATTTCGTGGATTGGATTTCACTTGCCTGTCTACGGTTCCCTTGCGTGTGCTCAGGATAGGTGTTTTGTATAAATGTTTCGCCGTATTATTAAGTATTCTCCTTTAGTTCTTTTCTCTATCTAGAAGTGGAATAGAATAACCCGGTTGAAGGGTAATGATCATACGTCTGTAATGCATTGTATGTCCCAGAATAGGTCCCATTCTTCTACCCTT